AGTTTCAGATTCGATATAGGACGACTTAGTATTTCTTCATTCATTCCCATCCAATCAAAAAATATTTTTTTTTGATTGGGTGAATTGATTTCTTGATCCTGAGGAATCGTAAGATAAAAAAGATCTTTTTTATCAATTTTATCAATTATTTGATAATTATTAGTCCCGGTTTTAGTATTTTTATTCTTGTTGGTATCGATCTTGATCCAGGCCTCAATATCGATTTTCTTTTTAAGACAAAAATGGAGAATTTTCCAATCAAAATATTTTCGATCCGGATTTTTTTCCATATACATAATATCCCTTTTTCCTAAATAATTTTTGATAGGGATATCCCCTAGTATATCAAAAAATTTGCCCTTATGTTTATGTGTGTTGTAATTATAAAAACTCTCTCGATTCTTATTTACTTGGAATGGTGATCCATAAATATATGGGTCCCTCTTATTTTCATAATTAATAGATCTATAAGATAAAAGATTATATCTATAGTATTTTTGAAAATTCTCATTTTGATTTGGTAATGAATATACTTCGTAATCGTTTTGTTTTTTGTAATGAATTAATAGGTCTTTTTCATATGAATTCTCTTTGTTTAAATCTTGATTTTGAATTGTACGACATTTATTGATTCTATTTTTCCATTTTGCTGCTATTAATCTAGACCATCTAATCTGAGATAAATGGTATTGATAATGACCTCTTAACCAGTTTTTCCATTGATTTATTCCAGAATTCCGAAGTTTCTTATGTCTTAATTCATAATGAATTATTCCTTGTTTTCCAAAATAATCTTTTATTGAAGTCTTAAGAAAAAAAGACGTTCCGTGATATTGAAGAATAGATCTTAACTTATACAAGTTAAGAACTTGTGTTTGTGATATTTTGTAAAATACATATGCTTGTGACAAGGAGGATAAGTCAAAAAAATTCTGTGAATTCTTATTACTAATATTATAAAGTGACTTTTTTATAGTCGAAATAAAATGAATTTTATTTTGATTTGTTTTATTAATTCTTTTTTTATTTTTTTTATTATTGTAAATGGATTTATCAATCATTTTTTTTGTTGATTCAACAAAAAGTTGTATATTAATTCTGGGAATATTAATAATAGATAGAAGGATATCTGCGTATATCCTTTCAGTAAAAAATTTTATAAAATAATGTAATTTACGGATTAATCGAGTATTTCTTCTTTTTAATATTTGCCAATTTGGTGATTCGAATCTTTTAGCATTATAACTTGTTTTATTAGGACTATCATTTATTTCTGGAGTCACTTTTTTTTTATTTTTTGTAATTCTTTTTATTTGATTTCTGATTGTGCTTGTTCTATCAGTCAGATCTTTCATTTTTTTTTCTGTCAGTAAAAAATTTGTCCAATATGTAGATTGAATTCGACTAAAGGATTTATGAATTATATGATTGCGGGTTATAGAATCTTTTTCTTTTTTTTTTTTAGTTTCGCTTGATTTATATATTTCTCTCAATCTAAATAATAGAATTGGATTTCCTTTTGAGAGTTTTTTTTTTATTTTTTTTAAAAACGGAATGCCCTTGATAATCCATTTTTTTGTTTTTTTTGAGATATTTAGAAATTTTGTTCTTTCTTTTAAAACTTTTAGAAATATAAAATACTTTTTTTTCCATTTTCCAATTTTTTTTTCGAGTTTCTTAAAAATGGGTTCAAAAAAGGAAGGCCGTTTTTGGGGAGAACCAAAAGGAAGTTCAGCTTCCATTCCCCAAACCGTTAAAAAAAAAAAATCATCTTTTTGTCCTTTCTTTTTGATTCGATCTATATGAGAGGACCGTGGCTTAGATCTGTGCCAGGGTTTCAGACAGAAAGGAAATAGCATCTTTATTTGAATACCGTCTATTAACCAATTTTTCGGAAATTCTGTTTCTGATAATTGAACACCATTATAGGTGCATTTAACATGCATTTCTTTATTCCATTCATTTAAATCCTCAGACCACTCAGGAAATTGTAATAATAGCATACGGCCAATATTTTTAGCTATTATCAATGACGGTAATATAATATATTTTCTAAGAATCGATTGAGTTATTAACATGGAACCTCTTATTACTTGAGCAAATGGAATGGTATCCCAGGCTTCTGCTACTTCTATCCGCGCTTTCTCTTTTCTTTTGTTCTCTTCTTTTTTGTCCTTTTCCTTTTTTTCCCTTTCTTTTATTTCTTCTTCTGTATAATCTGAAATTTTGAATTCTGCTCCCTTTCCTATACAATTTCTAAAAATGAGTTTTATCAGTTCGGAGATATCAAAAAAAAAAGGGTGTGATTTGTCTATTCTGTCCAAAAAAAGCGGAGAATGTGCATTTGCTTGAAAAAGTTCCCAAATAACTGTTTTACATCTTTGGGCTCGCATTGAACCTTTGATTATGTCTCGACGAAAATCAGATTGTTGCGAATATCGTATCAAAGCTACTTCGTCTCTTTTATTAGAATTATTAGTATCCTTATTATTAGGATCGG